GTGAAAGTAAAGATCCGAATATAAATGATTTGGATAAAAACATTCAGAGTTGGGGTGGTCATGACAATTCCAGTAATGTTGATCTTTTTTTTGGCGTCAAGGACATTCGGAATTTCATCTCTGATGATACTTTTTTAGTTAAAGATAGTAATGGGGACAGTTATTCTATATATTTTGATATTGAAAATAATATTTTTGAAATTGCCAATGATCATCCTTTTTGTAGTGAACTAGAAAGTTCTTTTTATCGGAATTCTAGTTCTCTGAATAATGGATCTAAGAGTAAGAATCCCCACCACGATCATTACATGGATGATACTCAGTATACTTGGAATAATCACATTAATAGTTGCATTGACAGTTATCTTCAGTCTCAAATCTGTCTTGATAGTTACATTGTAAGTGGTAGTGACAATTCCAGTAACAATTACATTTCTAGTTCCATTTGTGCTGAAAGTGGAAATAGTAATAAAAACGAGGATGCCAGAAGGAGTGATCAAACTATACGAGAAAGTTCTACTGATCTGGATGTAACTCAAAAATACAGGCATTTGTGGGTTCAATGCGAAAATTGTTATGGATTAAATTATAAGAAATTTTTTAAATCAAAAATGAATCTTTGTGAACAATGTGGATATCATTTGAAAATGAGTAGTTCTGATAGAATCGAACTTTTGATCGATCCGGGTACTTGGGAGCCTATGGATGAAGATATGGTCTCTCTGGATCCCATTGAATTTCATTCCGAGGAAGAGCCTTATAAAAATCGTATCGATTCTTATCAAAGAAAGACAGGATTAACCGAGGCTGTTCAAACAGGCATAGGGCAATTAAACGGTATTACCGTAGCAATTGGGGTTATGGATTTTCAGTTTATGGGGGGTAGTATGGGATCCGTAGTCGGTGAGAAAATTACCCGTTTGATTGAATACGCTACTAAAGAATTTCTACCTCTTATTATAGTGTGTGCTTCCGGAGGAGCACGCATGCAAGAAGGAAGTTTGAGCTTGATGCAAATGGCTAAAATATCTTCTGCTTTATATGATTATCAATCAAATAAAAAGTTATTCTATGTACCAATCCTTACATCTCCTACTACTGGTGGGGTGACAGCTAGTTTTGGTATGTTGGGGGATATTATTATTGCCGAACCCAATGCCTACATTGCCTTTGCGGGTAAAAGAGTAATTGAACAAACATTGAATAAAACAGTACCCGAAGGTTCACAAGCGGCTGAGTATTTATTCCAGAAGGGCTTATTCGATCTAATCGTACCACGTAATCCTTTAAAAAGCGTTCTGAGTGAGTTATTTGAACTCCACACTTTCTTTCCTTTGAATCAAAATTAGAACATTAAGTTCAATTATTTTGAGCAAACAAGTAATTAGTATATCGGAATCCAAGTCAAAATTAGACGAATCGGGTTTTCTTTGTTGACATAAGATCTAATTGTATAAAGAAGCAAAAGTCACAGAAAATCGAAAATCCGCCCCTTTTTCTATATTCCTGATTATTGATCAAGGTCTCTATCAACAAGATAAAAGAGGAAATTCTTATTTTCGTGAAATTAGGCAAATAAAAAAATATCTTCTTCTCGTCATATATAATTAAAATATAGAAAATATAGAATTTTTTATCTTTCTATTACGATAATCCTATTTTAACTAAGAATCCCTGCTGGATGGGATTCTAACAAACCCTTCAATATATAATATAAATAGAAAATAGAATCTAATTCATTTTTAAGAGAGTTTTTGCTTAGTAAATGAAATTCGAAGACAAGAGCAAAAAAATGAAGAAAAAAAGATCTCATCCATATCCTTTCAAATCTTTCATGTAGAAAGATGAAAAACTACATTCTATAACTCACTTAGCTAGATACTTATATCTATATTTATTAATATTAGATAATATTAGATTTAGATAATAAGTAATAATAATTCCAATTTAGAATTTTCAAATTCTAATAAGATATCTTTATTTATTTCTAATAAGATAAGATATCTTTATTTATTTAGAATTATCAATATCAAATTATCAAATTCTAATAAGATAAGATATCTTTATACTTTATATATAATAAGATAAGATAAGATATCTTTATATTCTATTATAAAATAGAAATAATAATAACAGGTACAAATAGTAAATCGAGGTACCCATTCTATGACAAATCTTACCTTTCCCTCTGTTTTGGTCCCTTTAGTAGGCCTAGTATTTCCGGCAATCGCAATAGCTTCTTTATTTCTTCATATTCAAAAAAACAAAATTGTTTAGAGGCGAGGGCACAAAATCTCATCTATTTTTGACGCTTGTATCATAACACAGATATCCATTTAGCAAAATTTGGTATATTTGGTATATTGGTATATTTGGTATATTGGTATATTTGGTATAAGTGGCTTCCGCCGAAAATCTCCCAAAAATGCTATATTCTAGCTATTTTCAAATAGACCCAACTCGGCGGATGGCTGAACTGTAAAGTTGGTCTATCTAAATACATGTGGCTATCTTTAGTGAGATCATACGAAGGGTATGTTATTAGTTTAGATCTAACCAATTTAATGAATTACTCCTAAAGGTTCACATCAAACTAGTGCTAGTTGATGCGAGTTACTTCGGAAACAAACGGACTAAAGTCAAATTCATTTGGGGTATTCTCTCAATTCCAAAAAAAGCAACTGGATCAAGTATGAGTTGTCGATCAGAACATATATGGATAGAACCTATAACGGGGGCTCGAAAAACAAGTAATTTCTGCTGGGCTGTTATCCTTTTTTTAGGTTCATTAGGATTCTTGTTGGTTGGAACCTCGAGTTATCTTGGTAGAAATTTGATATCTTTATTTCCGTCTCAGGAAATAGTTTTTTTTCCGCAAGGAATTGTTATGTCTTTCTATGGGATCGCGGGTCTTTTTATTAGCTCCTATTTGTGGTGCACAATTTCGTGGAATGTAGGTAGTGGTTATGATCGATTTGATAGAAAAGATGGAATAGTGTGTATCTTTCGTTGGGGATTTCCTGGAAAAAATCGTCGGGTCTTCCTCCGATTTCTTATAAAAGATATTCAGTCCGTCAGAATAGAAGTTAAAGAGGGTATTTTTGCTCGTCGTGTCCTTTATATGGATATCAGAGGCCAGGGAGCCATTCCATTGACTCGTACTGATGAGAATTTTACTCCACGGGAAATGGAACAAAAAGCTGCTGAATTGGCCTATTTCTTGCGTGTACCAATTGAAGTTTTTTAATAAATGAAGCCGAGAAATGAATGCTTTCTCAGCAGGAGAGCAAAAAACGCAAGAATCCTCTTTTTCTATAACATAACTTATAACTTAATTGAGGTTTCTTCAAAACATTCATTCGAGTCAAAGCAGACATATATGGAATAATAATAAGTATAAAAAAACTCTTTTGGGGATCTTTAAAACTCTTTTGGGGATCTTTTATATGTATCGAAATATACACAACCCAATTCAAAAAGAAACAAATCCAATATCTCATAATCAACCATTTCGAAATAAGGAAATTCCCTCCCTTTTTACTTGTTGGAATTGAGACTTCAGATAGATCATATCTTGTAATTTTTTGAAGCTTCTTTTGATATTTTTTGTGCGCCTTAATGACCAAAAAATTGGATCTCTTATAATGATAATAACTAGCCAATTTCTGTCGTTTTTTGCCACTCAATTTTCACAATATTCTTCAGAAATTTCCCTCAATTAGTCTATCTATCCCTGACTACGCATAGTCAGTTAAAATTTTGAAATATTAGCGATTTTTATTTTGATATAATGATAGAAAAGGAGTTCTTTCGTCTCAAAATCATTATTATTTAAAGTGGTTTTTCCAGGCATTTATCGAAAGGAGATATGTGCTTCGAATTTGACCAATTGAAATATAGGTAAACAATTTTTTTTTTTTTTATTCATTCGAATTTTTCGTCTATTTCGGTATTTTTTTTTCTAGATTCAAGGCCTAACCACGAAATCACAAATAAAAAAGAGTGAATAGATTCATAGGTTCGATAACTTGTAATAGAAGAGATGCATGAGAGAAATATTAGATTACATAGAGTCGACGAATGAGATGGGTTCATTAACAATTCACAGACGAAAAAATGGAAAAAAAGAAAGCATTCACTCCTCTTTTATATCTTGCATCTATAGTATTTTTGCCCTGGTGGATTTCTCTCTCATTTCAAAAAAGTCTGGAATCATGGGTTACTTATTGGTGGAATACTAGGCAATCCGAAATTTTTTTGAATGATATTGAAGAAAAGAGTATTCTAGAAAAATTCAGAGAATTGGAGGAACTCCTCTTCTTAGAGGAAATGATCAAGGAATACTCGGAGACACATCTACAAAACCTTCGTATAGGAATTCACAAAGAAACAATCCAATTAATCAAGATACACAACGAGGGTCGTATTCATACGATTTTGCACTTCTCGACAAATATAATCTGTTTCATTATTCTAAGCGGTTATTCTATTTTGGGTAATAAAGAACTTGTTATTCTTAACTCTTGGGCTCAGGAATTCCTATATAACTTAAGTGACACAATAAAAGCTTTTTCTCTTCTTTTATTAACTGATTTATGTATCGGATTTCATTCGCCCCATGGTTGGGAACTGCTGATTGGCTTTGTCTACAAGGATTTTGGATTTGTTCATAATGATCAAATTATATCTGGCCTTGTTTCCACTTTTCCAGTCATTCTAGATACAATTTTAAAATATTGGATTTTCCGTTATTTAAATCGCGTATCTCCGTCACTTGTAGTGATTTATCATTCAATGAATGACTGAAAAATTATCTACCTAATCCAATTAGAATGTTTCTTACTTTGCAGTTGTACATAAGCAAAGCATTGAAAATCGCTTTAGATTTCTACCCATCCCGGGGATTCATCCTATATTCCTATATATTAATCCAGTCAAATTATTCCAGTAAATAACAAAATCGTGGATAGGAAACTCCATTAGTAACCTACCCCAATTTA